CATTTATGTATTACCATTTTAGATTACAATAAAAGAAGGAAGGAGATTTTTCAATGCGAGATCTAAAAACATATCTTTCCGTGGCACCGGTATTAAGTACTCTATGGTTCGGGTCTTTAGCAGGTCTATTGATAGAGATTAATCGTTTTTTCCCAGATGCATTGACATTCCCCTTTTTTTGATTCTAGTTATTGATACGGTACCAAATAACGGAGATTCGAGATACAATTAAATATTTGTGACTAATCCTTTGCCCCCTTTTTCTCTTTTTTCCCTTTTAGAATAAGAGGGAGGAAAGAGAAAAAAAGAAAAGGTGTATTCAACAGCTTCGAGACTTGGGTTCAAGTTTGAATTAAATAAATTATTCAATTCAAAAATTAACTAGGGATGGAGGTAGAATAAACAGGGTGGGGCCTAGATCTAGGACAAGACTCTTATACAAGGTACTTAAATGTAAATGAAATACTGTGATTTGAATTTGAAATAAAGTTTAGAAATTTTTTTAGTATATTGATTGCAGCGAAAGTTTTCATAATTGGATTTCAAGTTAATAACTTCTATTTATCCTTCCTTCCTTCTTCTTCGTTTCGGATCGAAAATAGAAGAGTTGAGTAAATCAAAAATCCAAAGGGGGTTCATGGCCAAGGGAAAAGATGTCCGAATAACGGTTATTTTGGAATGTACCGGTTGTGTTCGAAACGGTGTTAATAAGGTATCAACGGGTATTTCCAGATATATTACTGAAAAGAATCGTCACAACACGCCTAATCGATTGGAATTGAGAAAATTCTGTCCATTTTGTTACAAACATATGATTCATGGGGAGATAAAGAAATAGATCGAATCGAGCACTTGTATGTAACCCTTCCAAGGAAGGGTAAAAATGACATTTCTATATAGAACATAGTTAAATATTCTATATATAACATAATTAAATATAAACAAACCAAATCCTATTTATTCTAATTCATTTTAGATCCGACCGAAATAGGATTTTCGGGATAAGGAATAAACTAAACAAACCATGGATAAATCCAAGCGGCCTTTTCTTAAATCCAAGCGATCTTTTCGTAGGCGTTTGCCCCCGATTCAATCGGGGGATCGAATTGATTATAGAAACATGAGTTTAATTAGTCGATTTATTAGCGAACAAGGAAAAATATTATCTAGACGGGTGAATAGATTGACCTTGAAACAACAACGATTAATTACTATTGCTATAAAACAAGCTCGTATTTTATCTTTGTTACCTTTTCTTAATAATGAGAAACAGTTTGAAAGAACCGAGTCGACCACCAGAACTGCAGGTCTTCGAGCCAGAAATAAATAGGCTTACTCTTTCTTCACTTGACTAAAAAAAGTAAAATCCGAACTCAAACGCAGATTGATGTTTTGTTCGAAAAATATGAAAAATATGGATTTAATTATCGTGTCGTAAGAAAAAAAAAAGAATCGGGCAAGAATAAAGATTTTTTTTGAGTGTGTTCATTCAGTTTTACTATTTTTTTATCATATTTATTTTGACTTTACCCTCCCGGAGTTCATTCTCCGGGGAACTCCGTTTAAATTATCCGTTTAAATTATTCCGGTGGATTCTTTCCAATGTACTTCTTTTATGATCTCATTGGAAATCATATAAAGACAATTTTTATTTGATATAGCTATTTGTGCAAGTATTTTACGATTAAGAAGCACCTGTTTCTTATATAGGTCGTGTATTAATCTACTATAACTATAGGATACCCCTATTTCACGAATTACTGCGTTTATTCGAGTGATCCACAAACGGCGAAAATTTATCTTTTGCTTATCCCTATCCCGATGCGACGAAACCAAAGCTCTTATTTTCTGTTGAGTAATTGTTCGAGTAAGTCTTGAATGAGCCCCTCGAAAGCTTGATGCAAATAAACGAATTTTTGTTCTACGTCTCCGAGCTATATTTCCCCGTCTAATTCTGGTCATTGAATAAATGAAACTTTGACGAATAACTAATAGATTTCCTTTCTTTCAGTTATTCTTTTTCCCTTTCCTAGTCTATTAATAACAAAGCTTTTTTCCAATGTATAAACTAAAAATTCCAATGACTTTGGCTACTATAACCTTCCCGACCGCTATTTTTCTTTTTTCTAGACATTTCACTTCGAAATAAGAAATTTCATTTTACTAGGTATCAAAATATAATAAATAAAAAATATAAATGGATAAAGAAATAGTGGCTTCCTTCGTTTATATGGTTACTTCTTAAACGGTGAGGTTTTCTCTATACACCGGAGCCTTTACTTCATTTAATCAATGTTATTGGTAACTTGTATAGTTCACATTCTTTGGCTCTACCCATGAATTATCTAGTAATAGGTCTTTCACGATTAGATCTACTTACACAGTAACGGTATTTAATTATGAAAGTTGGCTGGGTAGCTAACCCTGTTAGTCCGTTCTTGCAAGAGGGGCCTAAGTTTTATGTTTTTATTTTTAAGTAGGATTTTCTCCGCTTAATGGATAACCATTTGCTACCAATGGAGAATTGCTTCTTATCTTAAATTGAGGTGATTGGATTTGCACCAATGGAAACCATAAATTTCATACACAATAGAATGGATAGATTTTTTTTTATACTGAATTGAACGGACTTCTTTTTCTATTCTATCCTATTCCCCGGTACTGATCATTGATACTAGAAAAGGTTTTCTTTCTTTTATCCCAGCTCATGATCTGAACGAGTCGCACATACACCCTAGTACATGTTCCTCGACGCTGAGGGCATCCCCCAAGCGCGGGGGATTTTGTGACATTTCTGATTGGCTGTCTTGTATTTCTAATAAGTTGTTTAATAGTTGGCATGTTGAATCATATCATATAAATAATGGGCTGGTTTAGATCGATCCTAACCTGATGATTTTTAATTACTTCTATTTAATTTTCTAGTAAATTCAGCAAAAATATAAAATAGGAAATCGAGAATTTGCGCGAAAAAATCCGGGCTTTTCACTCAACCACCGCTACAACATCAACAATTCCATAAGCTTGGGCTTCTGTTGCTGACATAAAAACATCTCTTTCCATGTCTTCCGAGACAACCCATAAGGGTTTGTCCGTTCTTTGTACATAAACCCTTGTGAGGGTTTCACGAAGTTTTAGCAGCTCTTCCGCTTCCAGGATAAATTCTCCCGTTTGTGCCTCATAAAAAGAACTAGCAGGTTGATGAATCATTACCCTGATGGTATAACAAAAGAGGGGTTCCTCTATTTTGCATGATGAATAGAAAAGAAAGATAAAGAAGAAAAATAAAAAAAAAAGATAGAATTGAACAACCACAACCGTACGGGCATCTTTTATGCATTGCATACGGCTCTATAATAAAATTGACCTTTACCTTCCATCAACGAAAAAAATAGGATCTATCAGACCCAGATCGGTAAATGATCAAATTACCACCCTTCCTTTCGTAGGAGTTCAAAAATACTATGATGGTTCCGTTGCTTTATATATATTTATTATTAAGATTATTTGGTTTGTCTGTGTTTCAGCAATCCCAAAGTTGCTTTTTGTAAAATTAAGGAAAAAAATAATCTTTTTTTTTATTTCGAACTCTTTCAGAATACAACTAAGCCCCCGGTGTGAAAATAAAAAAGTTTGTGACGCTGAACTGGAATCTCCAATATAAAAAACAGGAAATACCTTTTATCTCATACTACTCTCTCGATACATAATCAAATGTTTTGAAAAAACAATAAAAATTGTTTTATTTTGATATCGAATTCAAAGTGCCATGCTATTATTACTTAATATTCATATGGAGAAGGCATAGTCTTATTTTTTTCTCTCAAATAAAAACCTCATTGGCGCCGAGCGTGAGGGAATGCTAGACGTTTGGTAATTTCTCCTCCGGCCAAGATAAAAGATCCCATTGAAGCGGCTAATCCCATGCATATTGTCTGTACATCTGGTCGCACAAATTGCATTGTATCATAAATAGCCACTCCAGGGATAACCCATCCGCCGGGAGAGTTTATAAACAAATAGAGATCTTTGGTATCATTCTCTATACTGAGATATACCATAAGACCAATAAGTTGGTTCGAGATCTCGCTATCAACCTCTTGTCCTAAAAAAAGTAATCTTTCTCGATAAAGTCGGTTGATTAGGGTAAAATTATATCCCTTACGAACCGTACAGGCGCCTTTTGGTGCATACGGTTCAACAAAAAATTGCAAAAAAAAGAATCAATGTGCAGATTCCAATCCTTTTTCTTTTTTTATATTCGTAGAAGGCTCTTTCTGACTTCTAACGAAAGGACTTTTCTTCGATTTAAAAAAAAAGACAGGTTTTTGCTCCTTTTCGTATAATATTCTTGTATTCTTGTAATAGAAAAATAATAGAAAAAAAAAAAAGAAGTCGCTAAACTTATCGAATTAACTTCTTATTGATATATTGTTTCATCGAGATCTAATCCAAATCACAATGTCGTTTTCTTGTTCCTGAATGAGCCCTGTTAATCTTTTTAGGTTTATGCTCTACTCCGGGTAAGGATACGCCCGATTTTTATTTGTACATATAGGACAAATGATTCCATTACCACTTCTTTTTGTTATGACTTCCCCCCTTTTTCAATTTTTATGCCTTCCGCCAAAAATTTGATGTATTCATGCATATTAATATTACTCGATTGATTAAGAGTTTGAGATGGCTTCTCTTTACAAAAAGAAATCGTTTATGATACAAATAGTAATCATAGATCTATTTCCAATTGGGCTTTTTCTAAACGGAGCCTGGATACTTAAGTTTTTTAGTTCCACTAAGCTAACCATAAATTTTTCTAATTATAATAGTAATCTGAATTTCCCCAAAAATGTATCTAATTGCACTTCACGCTCCAAATTTTTGATGATTCAATTAATCTTTCTTGGGCGAAACAGAGGATATCTCGATCGGGGAAGAGAACGGGGAAATACCGTATGACCCAATATATCTGACAAGTCGCACTATACGTCAACCCAGGA